GATTTGAACCTACGACATCGGGTTTTGGAGACCCACGTTCTACCGAACTGAACTAAGAGCGCTTTATTATGATGGGAGATACGGATGTCAAGAAAAGGATTCTTTTTGTACCCCCAATACATCTTGTATGTATAGTATCATAAAATGGTAGATTGTGTCCAATTTTAATCGATCTCAATTGACCCCTCGTTACTGTCCATAGGAGAAGTGATAAGTAGGGATGACAGGATTTGAACCCGTGACATTTTGTACCCAAAACAAACGCGCTACCAAGCTGCGCTACATCCCTTTCATTTGTTGTACAGTGCCATTGTAGGGAATCCATGTTTTGTTTTCCACATCATAATTTCCTCTATCTAAATAGAATTTCTTTTCACATTTCTTCTTTTTGGTTTTTTGGTTTCATTCTAATAAAGAATTATATACATACCTAACGTATAAACGTATAAAGGAATGAATATTTATCAGTAGTGCTCAGGAAGGAGGGTTCATCTTTTTCTGTTTTAGGGACAGGTAGATTTCATCTACCGGATCGTTGTATATATCCATTTTGGTTAGAGATTCCCCGTACAAATGATCTTTAACTACATATGCATCTGATCATATATGTATTACAATATACAATAAAGTCAATAAAGTTAAAGAAAAAGAAGGAGGATTTTCAATGCGAGATATAAAAACATATCTCTCCACGGCACCTGTGCTAACTACTCTATGGTTCGGGTCTTTGGCGGGTCTATTGATAGAGATCAATCGTTTATTCCCAGATGCGTTGACATTCCCCTTTTTTTCATTCTAGTTATTGACATGGGAAGGGATCAAGAAGATTAGAGATACAATAAATTCTCTGTGACTAACCCCCCCCCTTTTTCAGTTCTTTAGGATAGGAAAGAAAGAGTAAAGAATAAAAGTGGATTGAATCTCATCGAAACTCGGGTTCGGGTTAATATAGGGAGAACAGAAATGGAAATGTGGGTCGAGGGCAGGCTGTTCAAGATCATACAAGATACTAAATGAAATACTGGGATTGGGAATAATTGATAGTTAGAAATATTTGTATTACTTAATAATTTGATTACTCTATTGATTGCAACGAAATCTTTCATAATTGAATTGGATTTCGAGTTAGCAACTTCTCGTCTATTTATTTTTAATTCCTTTCTTCTTCGCTTCGGTTCGAATCGAAAATAGAAGAATTGAGTGAATTCAAAATCCAAAGGAGGTTCATGGCTAAGGGTAAAGATGTCAGAGTAGTAGTTATTTTGGAATGTACCAGTTGTGTCCGAAATGGTTTGAATAAAGAATCGCGGGGCATTTCCAGATATATTACTCAAAAGAATCGACACAATACACCTAGTCAATTGGACTTGAAAAAATTCTGCCCTTATTGTTACAAACATACGATTCATGGGGAGATAAAGAAATAAATCGAACGGAACGCGTGTGCCACTCTTCCAAGGAAGAGGAAGAAATTACATATATATATATATATATACAAATCCAGTCCTATTTTGGTCGGATCCGAGATGAATGAAGAAATAGGATTTTAGAAATAAGAAATAAACCATGGATAAATCCAAGCGGCCCTTTCATAAATCCAAGCGATCTTTTCATAGGCGTTTGCCCCCAATTGGATCGGGGGATCGAATTGATTATAGAAACATGAGTTTAATTAATCAATTTATTAGTGAACAAGGAAAAATATTATCTAGACGAGTGAATAGATTAACCTTGAAACAACAACGATTAATTACTATTGCTATAAAACAAGCTCGTATTTTATCTTCGTTACCTTTTCTTAATAATGAGAAACAGTTTGAGAGAACCGGGTCGATCCCTAGAACTACTGGTCCTAGAACCAGAAATAAATAAGCCTATTCCTCTCAATCGAATCAAAACTCTAATTCGAACTCAGATTGAAGTTTTGTTCGAAAAAGCCGAGAGATTGTCGCGCCGTAATGTAATAATAAAAAAAAGAATGGGGGAAGAATAAATCTTTTTTTTTTTATTGAAACGTGTTCGTTCATTCCTACTACTTATCTTATCATACGAATTTCTACTATACCCTCCCGGAGTTCATTCTCCGGGGAACTCCGTTTAAAGTATTCCAGTGAATTCCTTCCAATCTCCTTATTTGATGATCGCATTGGAAATCGTGTCAAGACAATTCCTATTTGATATGGCTATTTGTGCAGGTATTTTACGATTAAGAAGCAACTGCCTCTTGTACAGATCAAGTATTAATCGACTATAACTATGGGATCCCCTATTCTCACGAGTTACTGCATTTATCCGAGTGATCCACAAACGACGAAAACTTCTCTTTCGCCTGCCTCTATCCCGATGAGTGGAAACCAAAGCTCTCATTTTCTGTTGAGTAGTAGTTCGAGTAAGTCTTGAATGAGCCCCTCGAAAGGTTGCTGCAAATAAACGAATTTTTGTTCTACGTCTCCGAGCTATATATCTTCGTCTAACTCTGGTCATTGAATCAAAAGAAACTTTGATGAATAACTAATTGATTTCTTTTCTTTCAGTCATTCTTTTCCCCTCTCCTGGTTTATTAATAACAAAACGGATTCTTCCGATGTATAAAATTAAAATACAAATTCCAATGGCTTTTGCTACTATAACCTTCCCAACCACGATTTTTTTATTTCTTCCAGGCATTTCACCTCAAAAAAAAAAGAAATTGTACCGATATTAGGTATAAAATAAATCGTAAATGGACAAATAGTGGCTTCCATCGTTTCTATGGTTACTTCTTAAACGGCGAGGTCCTCTCTATACACCGGAGCCCCTTTCCTCATTTAATCAATGTTATTGGTAACTTGTACAGTTCACGCTCTTTGGCTCTACCGATGAATTATCGAGTAATAGGTCTTTTTTCAATGGGATCTATCCATACAGTGACGGCATTTAATTATGAAGGTTGAATAGGTAGCTGACCCTGTTAGTCCGTTCTTGCAAGAGTAGGAGCATAATCTTTCTGCTTCTTAAATATCATTCCCCCGCTTAATGGATAACCATTTGCTACCAATGGGAATTGCTTTTCATCTCAAATCGAGGTGATTGGATTTGCACCAATGGAAACCATAAATTCCATACAAATAGAGGTATACGAGAGATCTTTATTTTTCGATAGTGAATGGAGTTCTTCCATTCTATTCATTGGTACGAGTCATTGATACTGTAAAAATCGTCTCATTTGTTCTAGCTCATGATCTGAACGAGTCGCACATACACCCTAGTACATGTTCCTCGACGCTGAGGACATCCTCGAAGAGCGGGGGATTTCGTGACATTTCTGATTGGCTGTCTTGTGTTTCTAATAAGTTGTTTAATAGTTGGCATGCTGAATCATATACAGAATGGGCTGGTTTAGATCGATCCTAACCGGATGATTATGAATTACTTCCATTTCATATTTTACCCAGGTAAGAAGATAAAAGATCAAATAAGGGTTCATTCAAATTATGATTCGAAATGGAATCAAAGATTTATGCGAAATCCCCGGTATTTTCGATCGCTACAAGATCAACAATGCCATAATCTTGGGCTTCTGTTGCTGACATAAAAACATCCCTTTCCATGTCTTCGGATACAACCCATAAAGGATTGCCCGTTCTTTGTACATAAACCCTTGTGAGGGTTTCGCGGAGTTTCAGTAGTTCTTCCGCTTCCAGGATAAATTCTCCTGTGGGTGCCTCATAAAAAGAACTAGCAGGTTGATGGATCATAACCCTGATGATATAACATAATGAACGATTCCTCTATCTCGCATGATTGGGCGAAGGGAAGGGATAAAGAATAACAAGCAGGGAGAAAAAGATAGAATTGAACAACCGTACAGGCATCTTTTGTGCATACGGCTCTGTAATGGAATTTTTTTTTTCTTTTTTCATCGAAGAAAAAGACAAGTCGAATCTATCAGACCCAGATCGTTGAATGATCCATTTACCATCCTTCCTTTCGGAGTAATCAAAAAATACTATGATGGTTCCGTTGCTTTATATATTTATCTCGTCTGTGATTCAGCAATCCCAAAGTTTCTTTCTGATCCGATCAAATAAAAATAAGTAAAAAATGATCTTTTTTTTTTTTATTTTCACACTCTTTCATAACATAAATATTGGAAAGAGACTTCTGATGTGGAAGCAAAAAGGTTTGTGACGCTGAAATGGACCCCGATACATAAGATCAAGTCGGAAATAACCTTTCTTTCATACTACTATCTCGATACATAATCTCATATTATGAAAAAATAATAATAGTTTGCTCATATCGAACTTGAAATGCCATGCTATTATTACTTAATATTATTATTATTTTATTCATATTCCATATGACGAAGGCATAGTCTTTTTTTCTCTCAAATAAAAAAACTCATTGGCGCCAAGCGTGAGGGAATGCTAGACGTTTGGTAATTTCTCCTCCAACCAGGATGAAAGATCCCATTGAAGCGGCTAATCCCATGCATATTGTATGCACATCTGGTGGCACAAATTGCATAGTATCATAAATAGCTATTCCTGGGATTACCCATCCGCCGGGAGAATTTATAAACAAATACAGATCCCTGGTATCATCCTCTATACTGAGATATACCATGAGACCAACAAGTTGATTCGAGATCTCGCTATCAACTTCTTGGCCTAAAAAAAGTAATCTTTCTCGATGAAGTCGGTTGATTAGGACAAAATTCTATTCCTTAGGAACCGTACACGCACCTTTGGGTGCATACGGTTCAAAAAATCAAAATTGAGAAAAAAAAAATTGTCGATTCCAGCCCTATTTCTTTTTTCGTAGCGGGCTTTTTCTTCCATTTTTTAAGAAACATGAGTTTTGACTTGCTTCCCTATAAAATCAAAAAAGAATTCACTGAACTTATCGAGCTAACCCCTCATTGATGTATTGTTTCATCGAGATCTAAATCACGATGTAATTTTCTTGTTCCCGAATGGGCCTCTTCCACTCTTTTAGGTTTATGCTCTACTCCGGGTAAAGATCTGCCCGAATTCGATTTGCACATATAGGACAAATGATCCCAGTACCACTTCTTTTTGCTATGACTTCTTTTTTTTTTTTTCAATTTGTTTCATTTTCATGCCTTCCACAAAATATTCGATGTATTCATCATATTATTCCATTAATTGGCAATTTGGGATCACTCATATGGTATAAAGGAATCATTTCTGATAGGGTGGTAATCATACATGGATTACCTTGGTATTTTCTGAACGGAGCCTGTATACTTCATTTTATTGGTCCAAGCCAACCATAAATTCTTTTAATTGAGAATATTGATCCTCCAACCAAATAAATTGATCTAATTGCACTTCACGCTTCGAATTATTGATGGTTCAATCAATCTTTCTTGGGCGAAACAGAGGATATCTCGATCGGGGGAGAGAACGGGGAAATCCCATATGACCCAATATGTCTGACAAGTCACACTATACGTCAACCCAAACTGCATCTTCCTCTCCAGGACTCCGAAAAGGTACTTTTGGAACACCAATGGGCATTAAATGAAAGAAAAATGAAGTATTCTATTTCACTTTGATGTGGAAACGTAACAAACAATGGTTTATTGTCTTCATAATATTGTCGTTTATCGTATTTTATCGATAGATTGGAAGATTTATAGAGGAAGACGGAATAAAGGAAAATTCTTACGAACGGATCGTTCGAATGAGAAACAAGTATCTATACATTCGCTCACAAAAAATAGGATTAATCCCCCCATTGCGTATTGGTACTTATTGGGTATAGAATAGATCTGCTTCTCTTTGTTCCTACGAACAGAATTGTTCAATTATTACTAACGGAACAGAATAAATATTAACCCTTGTTTCGAGATAATCCAATGAAAAGGTGAGGTCCATAGCATAGTTATTTCCAATGTGATAAAGTTACATAGTATCTATTTTTTCTTTGAGAAAGGGGTATTTCCATGGGTTTGCCTTGGTATCGTGTTCATACCGTCGTATTGAATGATCCCGGTCGGCTGCTTTCTGTCCATATAATGCATACAGCTCTAGTTTCCGGTTGGGCCGGTTCGATGGCTCTATACGAATTAGCAGTTTTTGATCCTTCTGACCCCGTTCTTGATCCAATGTGGAGACAGGGTATGTTCGTTATACCCTTCATGACTCGTTTAGGAATAAACAATTCATGGGGCGGTTGGAGTATTACAGGAGGAACTATAACGAATCCGGGTATTTGGAGTTACGAAGGTGTGGCCGGGGCACATATTGTGTTTTCTGGCTTGTGCTTCTTAGCAGCTATCTGGCATTGGGTGTATTGGGACCTAGAAATATTCTGTGATGAACGTACGGGAAAACCCTCTTTGGATTTGCCCAAGATTTTTGGAATTCATTTATTTCTCTCAGGGGTGGCTTGCTTTGGGTTTGGCGCATTTCATGTAACAGGCTTGTATGGTCCTGGAATATGGGTATCCGATCCTTATGGCCTAACCGGAAAAGTACAATCTGTAAATCCAGCGTGGGGTGCGGAAGGTTTTGATCCCTTTGTTCCGGGAGGAATAGCCTCTCATCATATTGCAGCAGGTACATTGGGTATATTAGCAGGTCTATTCCATCTTAGTGTCCGCCCACCCCAACGTCTATACAAAGGATTACGTATGGGCAATATTGAAACTGTCCTTTCCAGTAGTATCGCTGCTGTCTTTTTTGCAGCTTTCGTTGTTGCTGGAACTATGTGGTATGGTTCAGCAACTACCCCGATCGAATTATTTGGTCCCACTCGTTATCAGTGGGATCAGGGATACTTCCAGCAAGAAATATATCGAAGAGTTGGCGCCAGTCTAGCCGAAAATCTGAGTTTATCGGAAGCTTGGTCTAAAATTCCCGAAAAATTAGCTTTTTATGATTACATCGGTAATAATCCGGCGAAAGGTGGATTATTCCGGGCAGGCTCAATGGACAACGGGGATGGGATAGCTGTTGGATGGTTAGGACACCCTATCTTTAGAGATAAAGAAGGGCATGAACTTTTTGTACGCCGTATGCCTACTTTTTTTGAAACATTTCCAGTAGTTTTGGTGGACGGAGACGGAATTGTGAGAGCCGATGTTCCTTTTAGAAGGGCAGAATCGAAGTATAGTGTCGAACAAGTGGGTGTAACTGTTGAGTTCTATGGTGGCGAACTCAATGGAGTCAGCTATAGCGATCCTGCTACTGTGAAAAAATATGCTAGACGTGCCCAATTGGGTGAAATTTTTGAATTAGATCGTGCTACTTTGAAATCCGATGGTGTTTTTCGGAGCAGTCCAAGGGGTTGGTTCACTTTTGGACATGCTACGTTTGCTTTGCTCTTCTTTTTCGGACACATTTGGCATGGCGCTCGAACCTTGTTCAGAGATGTTTTTGCTGGGATTGACCCAGATTTGGATGCTCAAGTGGAATTTGGAGCATTCCAAAAACTTGGAGATCCAACTACAAGGAGACAGGTAGTCTGATACAACATTGCTCCGGTATCTTTCGCCTCTATATTTGATTTTTTTGATTTGACATAAGGTACCGTAGAAATATTGATTTGAATCATCGCCTTTCTTTGCTCTTGTCCTTTCTTTATCTGGGAAATAATCCTAAATGAACAGGTGTGGAAGCTATAATTGTAAACAACGATCGAATCTATGGAAGCATTGGTTTATACATTCCTCTTAGTCTCGACTTTAGGGATAATATTTTTCGCTATATTTTTTCGAGAACCGCCTAAGGTCCCGACTAAAAAGATGAAATGATTTTTCATTATCTTAATTGAAGTAATGAGTCCCCCATATGGGGGACTCATTACTTCAATTAGTCTCCGTGTTCCTCGAATGGATCTCTTAGTTGTTGAGAGGGTTGCCCAAAAGCGGTATATAAGGCGTACCCTGTAAAGCTTACAAGTGAACCAGATATGGAGATGGCGACTAAGGTTGCTGTTTCCATTATTAGAGAATTTCAAGACCACGATGGATCTATGCTACGATAAGATCGTTTATTTACAACGGAATAGTATACAAAGTCAACAGATCTCAACCAATGCAATAGTATTTATGGCTACACAAACCGTTGAGGGTAGTGCTAGGTCTGGGCCAAGACGAACTATTACAGGGGATTTATTGAAACCATTGAATTCAGAATATGGTAAAGTGGCTCCTGGATGGGGAACCACCCCATTTATGGGTGTCGCAATGGCTCTATTTGCGATATTCCTATCTATTATTTTAGAGATTTATAATTCTTCCGTTTTACTGGATGGAATTTCAATGAATTAGGTCCATAAGAACCAGAAGCCCTAGCTTTTCAATCAAAAATGAATCACTTAGGACTCAGATTTATAGTCCATTCTGGTAGTTTGACCGTGGAATTCCGTTGTTTCGGTATTTCCGGAATATGAGTGTGCGACTTGTTATAATTGATCCTATTGATAGTACAGAGAATGGGTCTGTCATCTCGACAGAGATGGTTCTGCCTCGTCGGATATTCATCCTAGTATCTGGAGCACGGAATATATGGAATAGATCAAGAAATATTTGAACTATGATTCATACCTACTATTCAGACCTCGTGACTGGACTTCAAAAAATTTTCAAACAAAGAGGTATTTGAGAAATTGAACGATTTTTCTTCCTTTAGAATCATGCTTATTTTGACCGAAGGACAAATCTTTCTCTGGATTTTTAGTCATTACATCTATGAATAAGTGATGATCAAATAGTTCTTACTCATAGAACCCTTGGTCTTAGTTTTTGGGTTTTATTGAATCATCGTGGTTCTAGTATGAATCTGAGGTTTCAATCGATTCATAGGGTCTCAACAAGAGAATTCCTATCAAAAAAAAATAGTAAACAATAGTCAATCTGCATTACGCACAAACAAAAACAACAAATCAAATAACAAATAAATAGGGGAATAGAAGATTCAAGAGGCCTGTAACGATCAACATAAAGACAGATGAGCTAACTTGATATTTTGGCATTCTCATCACAACAAAGAAGAGAGTTCGGATTTTGGTTCCTTCGTATCTTCAGAGACGATTGAATCAAATGGATAAATAAGAAATTTCAAATTTTCTATTACATATCCATTGTAATCAGTATTTGGGTGTTTCTGCTTGAGCCGTACGAGATGAAATTCTCATATACGGTTCTCAGAGGGGGAGTCCCCTTGGTTTACCTATCTCAATAAAGTATATGATTGGTTCGAGGAGCGTCTCGAGATTCAGGCGATTGCAGATGATATAACTAGTAAATATGTTCCTCCTCATGTCAATATATTTTATTGTCTAGGAGGGATCACACTTACTTGTTTTTTAGTACAAGTAGCTACGGGTTTTGCTATGACTTTTTACTATCGTCCGACCGTTACGGAGGCTTTTGCCTCTGTTCAATACATAATGACTGAAGCCAACTTTGGTTGGTTAATCCGATCAGTTCATCGATGGTCAGCAAGTATGATGGTCCTAATGATGATCCTACACGTATTTCGTGTGTATCTCACGGGCGGATTTAAAAAACCTCGCGAATTGACTTGGGTTACGGGTGTGGTTCTGGCTGTATTGACTGCATCGTTTGGTGTAACTGGTTATTCCTTACCCCGGGACCAAATCGGTTATTGGGCAGTAAAAATCGTGACAGGCGTACCTGAAGCTATTCCCGTAATAGGATCACCTTTAGTAGAGTTATTGCGTGGAAGTGCTAGTGTGGGTCAATCTACTTTGACCCGTTTTTATAGTTTACACACTTTTGTATTACCTCTTCTTACTGCCGTATTTATGTTAATGCATTTTCCAATGATACGTAAGCAAGGTATTTCAGGTCCTTTATAGAGAAGACAGATCATAGATATTTGTAATCGATCATATATAATTTCGGGGAGGAACAATAGTGTTTTATTGCTACAAATATGGATTATTGAAAAGAATAAGACATCTTTTTGGATATTTCTCTTCAACTAACTACGAAGTATTGTATTCTTTATTTGATACGAAT